CTATATATGACATTTATATCTACTACTCTTCTTGCCAAGAAGAATAGTAGATATAAATAATATATAGATTAAAATTTTACATAGCATATGGGAACCATATGTATACAATAATTCATTTATTGTAGAATTTCTCATTCTTAATATGAAAAAGTTTTGAGTAAATTATATGAGATATATATATAAGACATATATAGTGTATAAATGATATATAGATTAAAATTTTACATAGCATATGGGAACCATATGTATACAATAATTCATTTATTGTAGAATTTCTCATTCTTAATATGAAAAAGTTTTGAGTAAATTATATGAGATATATATATAAGACATATATAGTGTATAAATGATATATAGATTAAAATTTTACATAGCATATGGGTAAGCTAATCAAGCTAATGAGTTCATACCTCATAAATGGAAAATATTATTCCTATTATATTTATAATATTATTTTTATATTTAATTAGATTTTTGTTTGTTTTGAATTTTGATGAGTGGATTTTTTTATGGTTGGGTTTGGAGTTGAATATATTTTCCTTTCTGGTATTAGTTTATAAAAAGAATAGAATTCAAGTATTTGAAAGTTGTTTTAAGTATTTTTTTGTTCAGAGATTAGGGTCAGGTTTGTTTTTGGGTATACTTTATTTAGGGTGTGGGGATTTGTTATTATTACTATTATTGAGATTTAAAATGGGGGTGGGACCTTTTTTTATATGGGTTCCGTCTGTGGCTAACGGGTTAGGTTGGTTAGAGTGTGGATTCTTATTATCTTTTCAGAGGATTTTACCTATTTATTTGATGTATATATTTAGAAGATGAATTTTGTGATTTATTAGTTTTTTTAGATTGGCGGTAGGTGTAATTGGGTCTTTTCATCAGTTAGAATTGAAAAAATTAATGGTTTATTCATCTATTCATCATTTGGGTTGGATAATTGTTTGTCAGTCTGTTGATGGCCAATTATGATTAATTTATTTGATTGTATATTTTATTATTTTATTAAGAGTAATTAAAGCGTTTTCGGATATAGGTTTTTTGAATTTATTAGAATATTCTAATAATCGATTTTCTATATTGATTTATATATTGAGAATAGGAGGTATACCTCCTACTCTTGGATTTATTTTAAAGTGATTGAGTTTTTTATTTTTTATTGAATATGACTATTTTCTTTTGTTTGTTATAATATTATTTTCTGTTGTTATGTTATATATTTATCTTCGTATTATTTATGACGGTATCTTATTGAGTTTAAGCATGGATTGAATGTTAGTTAGGGCGAAAGGTTATAGTATGAAAGAGTTATTTCATCTTATAGGAGGTTTGTTAATCTTTTTTTTTATTTTATTGGTGTAGATGTTTAGGATAATAATCTTTTAATTTTCAAGGTTAAGGAAGCTGAATATTTATGGATTATGAAAATTTACAGTTTTCCATCTAAAAAGATTAATATTAAGGAATGTAAGATTTGCAGTCTTATATTTTGAAAATTAATTACTGCGATGATTTTATTCTACTAATCATAAGGATATTGGAACTTTATATTTATTGTTTGGTGCTTGGTCGGGAATGATGGGATTAGCTTTAAGAATATTATTACGTGTTGAGCTAGGACAGTTAGGTAGATTTTTAGGTGATGATCATGTCTATAATGTTGTGGTTACTGCTCATGCTCTGGTTATAATTTTTTTTATAGTGATGCCTATTTTGATTGGGGGATTTGGAAATTGGTTGGTGCCTTTAATGTTAGGAGCACCTGATATAGCTTTTCCTCGTATGAATAATTTAAGATTTTGATTATTGCCTCCCTCTTTAATTATGTTAACTCTTTCTTCTTTTAGAGAAATAGGAGTAGGAGCTGGATGAACTATTTATCCTCCTCTTTCTGGAGGGGATGCTCATTATGGAATTTCTGTTGATATAGCTATTTTTTCTTTACATTTAGCTGGTGCTTCTTCAATTATAGGAGCTATTAATTTCATTACAACTATTTTTAACATACGAAGTGATGGAATAAGTTTTGAGAAAGTTCCTTTGTTTGTTTGGTCTGTATTGGTGACTACTGTACTATTATTGTTGTCTTTACCAGTTTTAGCGGGAGCTATTACAATGTTGTTGACAGATCGAAATTTTAATACTTCTTTTTTTGATCCTGCTGGAGGGGGTGATCCTATTTTGTTTCAGCATCTATTTTGATTCTTTGGTCATCCAGAGGTTTATATTTTAATTTTACCGGGTTTTGGTATTATTTCTCATGTTGTTAGATATTGTGTAGGAAAGCGTGAGCCTTTTGGTTCTATTGGTATAATTTATGCTATAGTTGGAATTGGTTTAATAGGATTTGTTGTATGAGCTCATCATATATTTTCTGTAGGAATAGATGTGGATACGCGGGCTTATTTTACTGCTGCTACGATAATTATTGCGGTCCCTACTGGTATTAAAGTTTTTAGATGAATGGCTACTTTTCACGGTGCCTATTATGAAATGAGTAGACCGATATTATGATGTTTAGGATTTGTTTATTTATTTACATTAGGAGGGGTTACTGGTGTAATTTTGGCTAATTCTTCATTAGATGTAGTGTTACACGATACTTATTATGTTGTTGCTCATTTTCATTATGTTTTGAGAATAGGGGCTGTATTTGCTATTATGGCTGGTATTAATTATTGATTTCCTTTATTTTTAGGAGTAAGATTTAGAGAAGTTAAAATAAAATTACAGTTCTATGTGATATTTTTAGGGGTGAATTTGACTTTTTTCCCTCAACACTTTTTAGGTTTAAATGGTATGCCTCGACGTTATTCAGATTATCCTGATGCGTTCTATTTTTGAAATGTTGTGTCATCTTTAGGTTCTATTTTGTCTTTTTTAGGTATAATGTATTTTGTAATATTATTGTGAGAGGGTTTAGTAGGAAAAAGAGATATAAGTGAATATTTAGTAAGTTCTTCGTTAGAATGGCAGATGTTTTTACCTCCCTTGGACCATACTTATTCACAAATAGTTTTAGTTTTTCGTTAATATGTGCCTGTATGGGGTTCATTATATTTTCAAAATAGAAATTCTCCAGTGATGGAATATTTAATTATATTTCATGATTATAGTATGATCATTGTGATTTTAATTTTATTAATAGTAGGATATTTGTTAGTAAATTCTATTTTTGCTTCTTATTATAGCATTGTGAATCGAGAGGGACAAGAGTTAGAGATAATTTGAACTATTATTCCAGGAGTGATTTTGGTATTTATTGCTTTTCCTTCTTTACGTTTATTGTATTTAATAGAAGAAAGTGATATATTTCAGTTGAGAATTAAGACTTTAGGACATCAATGATTTTGGTCATATGAGTATGCTGAAAGTAATTTAGAGGAGTTTGATTCTTATATAAATGAAGAGGGTGATATTCGCTTGTTGGAAGTTGATGAAATACTTTTGTTGCCCTATGATTGTGGTTCTCGAGTTATTGTTAGTTCTGATGATGTGATTCATTCTTGAACAGTACCGTCTATAGGCGTTAAAGTAGATGCTATTCCTGGACGTTTAAATCAGTTAATATTATATATTAAACGTCCAGGGATATATATTGGTCAGTGTTCGGAAATTTGCGGAGCTAATCATAGTTTTATACCTATTAGTTTAAAAGTAATCAGAATATTTGATTTTTTAAAATGTTTATGTGGCCGATATAGGTGTTAATTTCTTAAATTAAATAAGATAATAATAAGTTTTATAATATTAGTATGTCATACTAAAGAGGTGAATATCCCTCAGTTAAGCCCTTTGATATGAGATTTTTATATGATTATTAGTTTTATTGCGTTGATTTATGTATCTTTTTTGTTTAATTATAAGTGTATTAAAGTAAATGATGTTATAATTTTAAATTTAAATTTTCTTGTTTTAAGATGATAGTAAGACTCTTTTCTGTTTTTGACCCTGTAGTAATAGGATTTTCTTTTAATTGATTAGTTATTATTTTGTGTTTTTATATTATTAAGCCGTTTTATTTTAAAATAATGAGTTATAATCATACAATGTTTTGTATATGAATAATATTTTTTTATACGTATTTGAGGGGGGTGGCTGGTCAATTTAATAAAGGTATTGTTGTTATAGGATTAGGAATGTTTATATATATTAGTATAATAAATATTATAGGATTATTTCCTTTTATTTTTAGAGGGACTGCTCATCCAATTATTACTTTGAGATTAGGAATAATATTGTGATTAAGATGTTTTTTGATGGGGTGAATTAATGTCAAAAATAGAGCAGCCCATTTAACACCGCATGGTTCCCCTTTAATTTTAGCTCCATTGTTAGTTTTGATTGAGTCTGTAAGACATTTAATTCGTCCTGTGACTCTTTCTATTCGTCTTGCGGCTAATATAATGGCTGGTCATCTTATTGTAGGTTTAATTTCTAGTTTAAGAATAATGTTTGCTGTGATATGTCAATCGTTATTATTAATGTTGGAATTAGGTGTGTGTATTATTCAAGGAATAGTTTTTAGTATTTTATTTTTATTATATGCTGTAGAATATTATTAGTTTATGAATAAGAATTATCATTTATTTCATATGGTAAGAATATCACCATGACCCTTATTAGTAGGTTTAGAAATTTTTCTAGTAATAGTAGGATTTCTCGGAATAATTAAAAGAGGATTAAATTTTTTGTTTTGGGTTTCTCTATTTATATTAATTTTGACTATAGGCTTGTGGTGGCGGGATGTGGTTCGTGAGGCTAGATTTCAAGGGGAACATACAGTAATAGTAATAGAGGGATTAATATATGGAATAATTTTGTTTATTATGTCTGAAGTCTTTTTTTTTGCTTCTTTCTTTTGGAGTTTTTTTCATTCCAGATTAAGCCCGGCGGTGGAATTAGGAATACATTGACCTCCTATTGGGCTTATCACTTTTTCCCCTTTTCAGATTCCTTTACTTAATACGATTATTTTGTTGGGATCAGGAATTAGAGTTACATGAGCGCATCAGAAATTAATTGTAGGAGGTCAGGCTGGACTATCTTTGGGGTTGACATGTTTTTTAGGCTTATATTTTTTGGTATTACAGTTATTTGAATATTTTTATGCTGGTTTTGAAATAAGAGATTCTGTTTATGGATCTATTTTTTTTGTTGCTACAGGATTTCATGGTTTTCATGTAATTGTAGGCACAGTTTTTTTGTTTATTATGTGATTACGGGATTTTAATTATCATTTTTCTAAAATCCATCATTTTGGTTTTGAAGCTGCGGCTTGATATTGACATTTTGTTGATGTTGTGTGATTATTTTTATTTTCGGTAGTTTATTGATGGGGAGCTTAATATTAAAGTATCATATTACATTTAATTTCCAATTAAAAGTAGAGGATAATATTGTTTTTAAATTTTTTATTTATTATAATTTTAGTTATAATTATAATAATATTGATATGTATTTTAAAGAGATTGGAAATAAAAAGTGAAGGAAATTTATCTGCTTTTGAATGCGGGTTTGAATGTATTAATTCAGCTCGGTGTTCTTTTTCATTTCGTTTTTTTCTTATTGCTATTTTATTTTTAGTTTTTGATGCTGAAATTGTTTTGATATTACCCATCCCATATATCAATTATGGATCTATTGAGGGTATAATTTTGTTATTATTTGTGTGAATTTTAGTGCTAGGCTTATTTTATGAAATAAGCTTTGGAGTTTTAAAATGAACGAACTAAAGGTTTAGTTAAGGTTTAAACTTAGCGCAATGATCTGCCAAATTAGAGATGAGATCCCCCCCCCCGAACCTTCAAATTTGAAGGTTCCAAAGGGATCTCCTTAAGGAATGACAATTAGTAAGCTCAGGGCGTTCTTAGTGTTAATAAGAATATTGAATGTGTAAGTTCTTAATTTGCAATTAGGATAGGGGTTAATGTAATAGTAGCTGCTAACTACTTTGTAGTTTATATAACTATTTTAGATGAGCGTTGTGGCGGAAGAATTTCGACTTCTTTAGTGGTTTATAAAGTATTTTACATCATCTTTTCATGGTGAAGGATTCTTTTTATTTTCAATAAATTGCTTTAGTAAGCTATGTATAATACAAAATAATTAGTAGTGATGGGATTAGAAATAATATGATTAGTGTTTGGAATGTATTTTTGTGAATTATGACTGTTTTTCTATTATAAAGTGTTCTGAAAGAGTAAAGAGAAGGGTTGGATTCATTCCATGTGGAATCTAATTTTTGATATTTATTGCCTATTTTAATTGTTTTTAATATAGGAATAGTTGATGAGATATGTAAATTTCATAATATAATAGCTTTTAAGCCTATATGGATAAATTTTGTATTTTTAAATTGTAATATCATTCTGATTAATATTCTGGATGAGATGATTGATGAAATTGTGATTTTTTCTGAAATTGATAAAATGATTATATTGTTATTTGAGTTTCATAATGTTATGGTTCCAGCTATAATGGATAATGGAGTTAATATTATAATAGGTATTTCTATTGTTTTATCATGGTGAATTAGTGACATTGGCTTGTTTTTTTTTGTGTAAGGAATGATTAGGTTTATCATACGTATAGTATAAGATGTAGTTAAACCTAATGTTATAATTATTAGAATTGATGCTAGTATGTTTGTGAAAGACATTATTATATTTTCTATGATGGCGTCTTTTGAGTAGTAGCCTGATAGGAAAGGTAAACCTATAAGAGCTAATCTATTAATGATTATTATAACATTAATTGAGGGATTATTTTTTTGTTGTCTGTTGATTATGCGTATATCTTGATATGATGATGTGTGAATAAGATATCCTGCATTTAAAAAGAGGGTTGATTTAAATATAGCATGTATATTTATGTGAAAGAAGGCTAGTTTAGGTTGTCCGATTGAAGTAGCAAATGAAATTAAAGCGATTTGTCTTAGGGTTGATAGTGCGATGATTTTTTTTATGTCCTGTTCTCAGTTAGCTGCTAATCCAGCGGAAAATGCTGTTATTCTAGATAATAATATTAAAATATAGGCTCTGGATGAGGGATAAGATATAATACGTATTAAGATGTATGTTCCTGCTGTTACTAGGGTGGATGAATGTACTAGTGCTGAGATAGGTGTTGGGGCTGCTATGGCTGCAGGGAGTCAGGCTGATAAAGGAAATTGTGCTCTCTTAGAAACTGCTGCAATTAATAATATTATAGTTGTAAGTAGAGTGAAATTTTCATTGTTTATAAAATGAAAGTTGTTTGTTATTGATATTAAGGCGATTGCTATTAAGATTATTATGTCTCCAATTCGGTTTGATAAAATGGTAATGTTACCGGATGCAGTTGAATTGGCATTTTGGTAAAATATAACAAGGATGTAAGAAGTTAGACCTAAACCATCCCATCCTAAAATTAATATAATCATGTTATCGGTAAATACTAGTATAAGTATAGATGTGACGAATAAAAATATTATTAGGAAGAAGTGTTTATGGTTATGTTTAGGAATATATGATAGTCTGAAGATAAAAATTAAGGATGAGATAAAAATAATTGTTGATGCGAATGGCAGTGATATTCAGTCTAGAATTAGAGAAATTTCTATATTTAAGTTGGGATCTGTATTAAGTGCTCATGATAATGAGAAAATTTTTAAGTCATATTTTAATGTTAAATTGAATGTGAAAAGAAATATTATTATAATAATGAGCGAATATATTATTTGGTTATGTGTTGGCGCCACATGCCAATGTAATAAACTTATATTGAAGATTAAAATTTCTCTTTTGAATGTAATTATAACAGTGGGGGTGATATGTGCTATAAATGCTATGTTAGTTTTTATATTTAGGTAATTGAATTGAGGGATTTTATTGTTTTGGCCTTGAATAATGGAAGTATATATTATTATAGAAAACGAAGATGATAATATAAAAGTAATTAAGATTATGATTATGGAGAGTATAGATCATTGTAAAGATGAAGTGAAAATGAAAATTTCTCTTATAATGTTGATTGTCGGAGGTGCTGAGATATTGGCGATTAGTAATAGAAATATTCATATTATTGTGAATTGACATTTTGTCTTTGATCCTTTTATTATGATAATATTACGGGTGTGGTTTTGGATATATAGTGTATTGATTATTAAAAATAAAGCTGATGAAATTAAACCGTGACCAATTATTATTAATATTGCTCCTTTTATCCCATATATTTTTATAGATATTAGTCTTGTAATTACTATAGCTATATGTGCTACAGAAGAAAGTGCGATAATTGATTTTATATCTTTTTGTCGAATACAATTTATTCTCGTTATAGAAGCGCCTATTAGTCTAATTCTGATGATTCAATTATTTATTATATGAATTTTTTTATATATTATAGGTAAGGAACGAATTATACCATATCCTCCTAGTTTTAAAAGGATGGCTGCTAAAATTATGGAGCCTTCTACAGGGGCTTCTACGTGAGCTTTAGGTAATCATAGATGAGTTAAGAATATAGGTATTTTTACTAAAAAGGCTATAATGAATAAGATTGGTGTAGGGAATTGATAATTAAGAATATTTATTTGTGAAAATCTTGAAAAAGGATTAATAAAAATAATACTAATTAATAAGGGTAAGGAAGCGGTAATGGTATAAAGTAATAAGAATAGTCCGGCTTGTAAGCGTTCTGATTGTTTACCGTTGATAGTGATAATAATAAATATAGGAATCAGAATTATTTCAAATGCTGTATAGAATAGAAGTAAGTCGTTGTATATAAAAGCGAAGTAAAGAATTAATGATGAGGAAGAAATAGGTAGTATTAATTTGTTAATATTATATGAGGAAAATGCAATTAGGATAGAAATGTATAATGTTAGTATAATAAAAATGTGAGAAATATTATCTATTATGAATCATATTATAATTTTTATATTTCATTTTGATAGGGAAAGTCAAGTTATTATTATAGTTATAATTACTACAGTTTTGTTTAAAGAATTTGAAAATATTGGTAATGATATTATTACAAGGATTGATGACATAGGTTACTATTCAAATAAAATTAGTTATTAAAGATTTATGAGTGCGGGATATAGCTGCGAGATATGATAGACTTAAAGATGAACTAATTACTATTATGATTAGTATAATGGGAATGGTATAATGTAGAGAAATTGATTTTGATGATATAATTAGAATTACTGATGACAAGAGTATTTCTAGTCTAATAAGTATAGGAATAAAATTGTTACGTCAGTTTAGAAGTCTAATTGTTGATAATAGTAATATTACTTTTATTGTTCTTTTTTCTACATCCAAGGTAGATATTTTTTAAATTATGAGTAAATTGTGTTAATTTTAATTTGTATATTTTTATTATTAATATTTAGTCATCCTATGAGTATATTGTTAACATTTGGTGCAATGGTTATTATTATTATTGTGAGAATATATATGAGATTAGGTGGATTTTGATTTAGTTATTTATTGATATTAATTATTATTACTGGTTTGATTGTAATTTTTTCTTATGTAGTTAGAATGATACCTAATGAGTATTTTGGAATGGAATTTTTTTTATTGGCTTTATTATTGTTTATTGCTATTTTAGGATTTGAGAATGTTAATTTAGTTTCGGATATTGTTTCTTTGAAAGGATGAGTGATTATATATAATATTTATTCTTTGTTTATGTTATGCGTTTTGTTAATTCTTATATTAACAGTAACGTGAATTTGTGATTTTGGTAGGGGGGCTGTTTTGGCTGAATAGATTTTGTTAAAAAGTGTTCGTAGGATAAACCTGTTGAAATTGTTGAATGGTTCTTTTGTAGATTTGGCTTCTCCTAGAAATTTGAGTTATATGTGAAATTTTGGTTCTTTGTTAGGAGTTTTTCTTTTATTTCAGTTTATTACGGGTCTTTTTTTAGCTATTCATTATAGATGTGAGGTTATATTATCTTTTATGAGTATTATTCATATTGAGCGTGATGTGAATTGGGGTTGATTGAATCGGGCTTTACATTCTAATGGTGCTAGAATTTTTTTTTTTGTTTTGTATCTTCATGTTGGGCGTGGCTTATATTATGGTTCTTATATAATGAAGAATGTTTGATTGAGAGGTGTAACTCTTTTTCTTGTATCGATGGCTGTTGCTTTTTTGGGATATGTGTTACCTTGGGGTCAAATGTCTTATTGAGCTGCTACTGTTATTACTAATTTGTTTTCTGCTGTGCCTTTCGTGGGATTTATTTTGGTTGAGTGAATTTGAGGAGGATTTGGGGTTAGAAATCCTACGTTGACTCGGTTTTTTTCTTTTCATTATTTGTTTCCTTTTTTTATGATTATATTGGTAATGTTTCATTTATTTTTTTTACATAATAAGGGTTCTGGTAATATTTTGGGTATTTATTTAGATAAGGATAAGGTCGTTTTTCATTGGTTTTATGTGGTTAAGGATGTTTTAGGTTTGGTCCTGTTATTATTGTTATTTGTTTTTATTTCTTTGGAATTCCCCTATTTTTTTATGGATGTGGAAAATTTTGTTATAAGAGATCCTTTAGTAACTCCTATTCATATTCAGCCAGAGTGATATTTTTTGTTTGCTTATGCTATTTTACGTAGTGTTCCAAATAAAATTGGGGGTGTTTTGGCTTTATTAGTATCTATTATGATCTTGTATACTTTTCCGTTTGTGCTGGTTAGACGATTTAATAGAGTTGGATTTTATGGAGTAGCTGCTTTATGTTTTTGAGTATTTGTTAATGTTTGAGTTTTATTAACTTGGGGAGGGTCTTGTGTGGTTGAAGAACCATATATTTTGGTGAGACAGATTATAAGAATTTTGTATTTTTTTATAATATTTGTTTTTAGGATTTTAAAGGATAGAGAAGACTTATTAATAAGATAGATTTTATAATTATGTTTTGAAAACATTGAATAAGGCTGAGCCTTTATAGTTGTTTGTTTAGTTTAAGTAGAATGGGAGCTTTGTAAGTTCCATGAGCTAAAAATGATAAGATATTAAATTTATATGAGGTATTAAGTTAATTAAAGTTAAGGGGAGTATAATTATTCAGTTTAGTTTTATTATTAAATCGAATCGGAAGCGTGGTAATGTGCCTCGTAACCATAAGAAGAGTATAGCAAATGATATTATTAGAATAAATGAATTAAAGGAGAATAGTACTGCTGTTATAATGGATAAGATGATTATTCCTGTATATTCCGCCAGGAAGATTAAAGCGAATAAAGCTCCTATGTATTCAATATTAAAACCGGATACTAGTTCTGATTCTCCTTCAGCGAAGTCGAAGGGGCTACGGTTTACTTCTGCTAAGCAGGAAATTGATCAAAGTAGGAAAATAATAGTGGTTCCTGGTAAAATTCATGTTATTCTTATTATTAAAGGATTGTTGATATTATATGAATGTATGATTATAATGATTGATAATAAAATTAAAAATAGGTTTACTTCATATGAAATTATTTGAGCGACTCTTCGGATTGATCCTAGATTTCTGAATTTGGAATTGGAAGCTCAACCGATTATAATAATGGGATATACTAATATACTTGTTACAAGAATGAAAGATAATAGATTGTATTGATTATCTGAGTGAGATATTAGATTGAAGGGTAGAAAAGTAATAATTATTAGTGCAAGTGATATGGCTAAGGTTGGGCATATATATATTAACATAATGTTAGAGGGTAGAATTAATGTATTACTTTTATTAAATAATTTGATAGCGTCGCTGAAAGGTTGTAAGATACCTATAAAGCTGTTTTTATTTGGCCCTTTTCGTAATTGAATATATCTTAAGATTTTGCGTTCTAGAAGGGTGTAGAAAGCTACACAAATTATAATTGAAATTAGTATAATAATAATATTAATAATTTTAGCTATATGTAATTTATTTAGTTTCTAAATCTAATGCAATGTTCTGCTATATTAATTAATTATATTATTTATTAGGTCCTTTCGTACTATAATAATTTATTAGAAGATAAAATCTGACCTGGCTTACGCCGGTCTGAACTCAAATCATGTAATATTTTATAAGTCGAACAGACTTACTTTGACATTTTTTATTTTGTGAAGTTAAATTAATTCAACATCGAGGTCGTAATCTTTACTTTGGATATTTCTCTTTAGTAAAATTGCGCTGTTATCCCTATGGTAACTTGTTTTTATATTTAAATTGCTTAGTTCTATATAATTATATGTAATTAAGATGTTGTTTTTGGCCTCCCCAGCTAACAAATAGTAAAGTTCAATAGGGTCTTGTCGTCTTTCTATTTTATAAAAGCTTTTTTACTTTTAAATAAAGTTAGTTTTGATTGATTGGAAAAGTTAATAAGTCGTGTGTCCTTTCATTCTATCCTTTAATTAGAAGGCTAATTATTATGCTACCTTAGCACAAAATAATGCGGCTATTTAATATCACTGAGCAGGAATAGCTTTCTATTATTTCAGAAAGTGATGTTTTTGGTAAACAGGCGCTTATTATTGTTGAATTCTCTAGTCAGTATTTTTAAATATTATTTTATTTTTTATATTAGTCAAATTTTGTTTAATTACTAATATTATCATTATTATTTATTGTTTGATTAATAATTAATATTTTTATAAGTGAGTTGAAATTAAATGGTTATTATAACTATTAGGAGACTGTTAGTCCTTTAAGTATTTGGTTTTTGAATTATATTTTATAATAAAATTATTTTAATATATTTTTAGTCTATAATTAATTTTAATTAACCAGATATCAGAAAGAATGTAAGGTATATCGCTTCTATCTTAATATTTATTTTATATTGTTACATTGATTTTTATTAAGATAGGTCTCTAGCTTTCGGGATTATTTTCTTTTTGAATTTGAATTAGATATTTCCTGATACAAAAGGTACATTATTTTTCTTTTAAAGTGGGTTACTTTCCCTATCGGTTTTTTAAATAAAGGTTTATGATTATTTTGTTAATATTATTTTATTTATTTGTATATAATAATTTTCATTTTTAGTTTGATTTCAGTGTAAGTGAAGTGTCTTATATAAACTAAAGTTACCATGAGTATCTTTCCAGATATTCAACTATGTTACGACTTACCTAATCTTTTGGATTAGGGTGACGGGCGATATGTGCACTATTTATTTTTTATTCTCTATGAAATGTTAATTTAATGTTACTTTTAGATCCTATTTCATAATTATTTTTAAATTTTAAATCCTAAAATTTCTATTTAAAGTAATTCATTTATTTTTCTTTATAGGCTACACCTAGATTTGTTGATTTAATTTAAATTTTTGAATGATTGGTCTATAAAAGATTATTATTACAACGGTATATAGGCTGGAAAAGAAATGTTTAGCGGGTGGTGTCGAATTATATAAACAAATTCCTCTAATGTAACAAATTGCCGCCATGAAGTATTAGTTTATTATACTACTTATGATATCCTAATAGTAGGGTATCTAATCCTAGTTTAATATAGGGTCTTTGTTGTTAAAATTTATTATTTATTTTTTATATTTCACTATAAATTTATATAATTATTCTATAAAATCAAATTTTATTATTTACTTTGAATAATAAGTTTAACCGCTATAGCTGGCACTTAATTTATATATTCTGATATTATAGCTTTTCTTTACTATATTTGATAAATATCTTTAAGTCTTTGTATTTTAAAAGATCTTATTTTAATATTAAGTAAGTTTCTAACTACTATTATTATAATAATGAACCTAATTTAGGATGAACTTGATAGGTTTATTAAGATAAATAGATATTGCTATCTTTTTAGAAATCAAATTTCTATGGATGACTTTATTCTTATTTTAATTTTAATTTTAAAAAAAATAAAAATATTTTTTGTCATCATTTTTTTTTTTTCAAAAAAAGCCAAAATCCGTTCAAAATGAGGAAAAAAAAAAAGTATGGAAAAGTTTTTATGTATAAAATAAAAACTTCGTTACTAATAATTTTTAAAGTTTCAGCTAAGACCTCAAACTATAAAGGTATTTATTATATAACAGATTTTACGGTAAATGAACGTAAGTATTCTCAGATAAATGAATATATATAAAATATTATTGCGGAAATTTAACGAAAGTTATTGTCATTGAAGTATTTATGAAGCTCGGTGAATTTATATATAGATGATTTAATTAATTTACGAACAGTAATTAACTTCTTCTTATGCTTCAGCGGCGCGAGACCTCACCCGAGGAGAACAAGGTACTCGCTCCGCCGAAGAAAAAAATAAAAATATTTTATTTATGGTGATGTGTTAGTTTATTTTATTAAGTATAAGTAATGTGAATCCTCTTTTATAGTTAAGTGAAGGCGGTTAGCCTTATAAGTTTTAATAAATATTGCTGCTCTCGACGCCTATACAAAATTTGGCGTCGATGAGCATGACATTACAATGAAGTTGTTAATGTTTTTATTCAAATACATTGAAAACTGTATTTGCGGATTTAATCGCTTGATCCCTACCACTTCGCAAAGGAAAGTGGTAGGGCGCTTCTAGTACTCAGTAGAATTATATTTTTACAGGGTAGTTTACAGTGATTAGTAGATTTTATTTAATTATAATTATAATTTATATGAAATTAATTTTATACAAAATATTTATTGAATATTGATCCACCGGCAGGTAATTATTTAATAAATCCCTCTAATTA